GGTGATGCATGTTCCTTCTATTTCCCCCAGCAAAGCTCTTCGTATTGCAATGCCTATTGTATCGGCTTGTCCTTTCTTAAGTGGAGACAGAATAAAGCGTCCATAATAAAGACGCTTACTATCTGCTCTTGATTCAACACACTTCCACCGTAGTGTCCGAGTAGATACTCTTACTTTCTCTCGAACCATATTAATATTATTTGATCAGATCATTGAATTGTTTATTTCTCTTGAAATCTATTTCATTTTGATTTCTATACACGTCTTTTCTTAGGGGGCCTACATCCATTATGGGGCATAGGGGTTACATCACGTACGAAACTTAATGGTATACCACTTCTTCGAATAGCTCGTAATGCTGCATCCCTACCGAGACCGGGACCTTTGATCATCACTTCTGCTCGTTGCATACCCTGATCTATGACTGTACGAATAGCCTTTCCTGCTGCGGTTTGAGCAGCAAATGGAGTCCCTCTTCTTGTACCTTTGAATCCACAAGTACCGGCGGAGGCCCAAGAGATTACCCGACCTCGGACATCTGTAATAGTCACAATGGTATTGTTGAAACTTGCTTGAACATGAATAACGCCCTTTGGTATTCGGCGTATATTCTTACGTGACCCAATCCGGGCATTTCTCCGTGAACCAGTTCTTGGTATAAATTTTACCATACTTTACTTTATCATCTTATAACGAGAAATTCGAGGTATATGGATATATCCATTTCATGTCAAAACAGATCCTATTTTTGTATTGGTTACTTTATGTTATAGAGTCCATTTTCAAAAGATTATCCTTGTCTTTGTTTATGTCTCGGATTGGAACAAATTACTCTAATTCGTCCTCTCCTACGGATCAATCGACATTTATCACAAATTTTACGAACGGAGGCTCTTATTTTCATAGTTGTCATTCCTAAACTGAATTCTGAGTATACTTATTGGAAGAAAATCAATTTCTTGAAATTTGAAACCCCAACCTCGAATTGTATTCTCATCAAAGAAATGCTGATGGTTAAAAAAAAAGCACCTAATCATTCGAATCCTTGTTATTATGAATTAGGAATCCATTTTTTGTTCTTTTCGTTTTAGTTAAAACCTCTCGAAATATCAAATAATGGTAAGAGTAATTAACACGTCTTTTTTTCTTTTGACAAATAGTCAATTCTATTTTGGCGACAATTCAGATATAAGAAGGATTACCATATATAACACAAAATTTCTCCCCCAATTCCTTCCAGTCGAGCCTCTCGGTCTGTCATTATCCCTTGAGAAGTAGAAAGAATTACAATTCCCATCCCGCCTAAAATTCTAGGAATTCGTTGATAGTTAGAATAGATTCGTAGACCAGGCCTACTGATCCGTTTTAAATTGAAAATAGTTGGATACATTCCTTTTCTATTCCTTCTATGTCGTAGGGTTAGAACCAAAAAATATTTGTTGTTTTCCTGATGTTTTCTCACGTTTTCAAGAAACCCCTCGCGTAAAAGCATTTTTACAACGTTTTCCGTGATGTTAGTAGATTCTATTTGAACCATCCCTTTTCTATTCATGTCAGCATTTCGTATAGAGGTTATTACGTCAGCAATAGTGTCTCTACCCATGATAAATTTTCATTTTTGTTGCCTCCACGTTTTTGATCTAATCAACATGCTTTTTTTGACTTTTTATGTAATAAAAAAATTACTCAATAATTCAATAACTCAATAACTCAATAATAATAAGAATGTTTAAAAATGTTTAATAATATATTATTAAATAATATAAACAATAAAATACTTCAAATTATTTTATTGAATTTTCAAATATTTGAAATAAATAAAGAGATACGCGTCAGATAAAATTTGATTCACTAAATTGAAGTTATCTATTTCATTCAATAACTAAGTAGACGAGTAAGACTCTACTCTATTACGTCGGATGTGATACTATAATACTTCAGGTGATAATGAAATTATTTTAGTGAAATTTAACTGTCTCAATTCTCGGGCAATCGCGCCGAAAACTCGAGTTCCTTTTGGATTTCCTTCTTGATCAATAACAACTGCTGCATTGTCATCATATCGTATTATCATGCCGTTGTTGCGTTTAAGTTCTTTACAAGTACGAACAATTACAGCTCTGATCACTTCTGATCTTTCTAGAGATGTGTTTGGTAATGCATCCGTAATCACAGCGACAATAATGTCGCCAATATGAGCATATTGGCGATTACTAGCTCCTATGATTCGAATACACATCAATTTTCGAGCCCCGCTGTTATCCGCGACATTCAAATGGGTTTGAGCTTGAATCATATCATTTTTGTTTTGAATCTGTTCTTTCAATGCAAAGAGAAAGTCGAAGTAAAAAAAAAAAAGAAATATTCTTGTTCAAATTCAAAATAAAAGAAACCCACAATTGTTTTTTTATCTCTAAGACTTTTTTCCGTCGGTCTACCTGTCTAACCTGACATAATAAATTGAGTTCGTATAGGCATTTTGGACGCCGCTATTGAAATAGCCTTTCTGGCTATATTTTCTCCAACTTCATCCATTTCATAAAGTATTCTACCGGGTTTAACGACAGCTATCCAATATTCGGGGGATCCCTTCCCTGAACCCATACGTGTTTCCGTAGGTCTTAACGTAACAGGTTTGTCCGGAAATATACATACCCAGATTTTTCCACCACGGCGCACATTTCGGGTCATTGCCCGCCGACCTGCTTCTATTTGTCTAGATGTAATCCAAGCGGGCTCAAGTGCCTGAAGAGCATATTTACCAAAAGAAATACGGCTTCCTCGAGAAGATATCCCTTTCATTCTTCCTCTATGTTGTTTACGAAATCTGGTTCTTTTGGGGTTATAGTGGATGGTTCTTTCTCAATACCATCTCTACTCCAGAAACGGACATGAGAGTTTCTCCTCATCCGGCTCCTCGCGAACGAAACGATTCCAATTTTCGAATTTTCTACTGAATCCTGGATTTTTTAAGATTTCAATTAATCTATTCTAAATTCGAAATTTTGATAGCTTGTTTGGATTTAGAAACATTTCAATCAATTTGATTTATGAAGAATGTGTTTTTGTTATTTCTTTTTGCTTTGGTTTTTTATTCAAAATTAAAAAGAAAAGAATCGAATGAGATTGAATAGCAGTAATCTACTAAAAAACTTCGCGGGCGAATATTGACTTTTTCAAATCTATTTCAGCTGTAGGATTCGTTCATGCCTTTTGGGAATAAATGAATTGGTTCCTGGTTCGTTTCGCCATCCCACCCAATGAATTATTAAGATTCGTTTTTCAATTGAATCCCCCGTATTCGTGGGTTCTTTCGTTCCCATTGCTTCTCAATTCATGGTTAGGTTTGAATTCTACAACGGAGCCCCCGCAGAAGATTTTTTCTTGAGTCAATCTTCTCAGTCTTTATTGGCTCGAGGCTCTTGATTATTTATTTTTTATTTTTATATGAACGAACTGATTCGCCCATAACTAGATCAATCCGTATTGATGCTTTATTACATTGCCTTATTTGATTTGTGTTTTTCTGAGAAGACTCATAAACCTTACATACATATTGGAATTATATATCATTCAATTTTTTTTTTCTAGCTTTCTATCAACCTTCCTTTTATCTGTATACTTTATTTTCTATCACAATTCGATTGGTTTTCTTTTCTATGCAATACAAGAAATCTTGCAGTTGCTACAAGTATATGATCAATATATCATATTTTGACTGCTTTTTGGTATCCAGATAATGCAAAGCGATGAGTTGGTTATTAGTTCTATAGTAATGAGTTCATAGTAAAGGTCGGTTCCTTTTTTTAATCCTATCTTCTCAAAAAAATTAACGAGTCACACACTAAGCATAGCAATTCTATAAAATCATTAATCATTTTTTTATGCAATCCTATAGAAATTAAGAATTGTCATTAAAAAAAAATTCAGAAATAAAAAAAAGACTGAAAGCAAAGAGTTTGTTGTTTTTTATTTTTTTGCAATGGATATCGCATAAAGAAGAAAGACAAGTAACGTATTCTTATTAATCCTCTAGAAATATCCAAATTTTTATGCCTAATACCCCATAGATCGTTCGGACTGTATAGAAACAATAATCAATTTTAGCCCGAATGGTTTGTAGAGGAACCCTACCTTCTCTGATCCATTCGACACGTGCTATTTCTTTTCCATCGAGGCGTCCTGCAATTTGGACTTGAATTCCTTTTGTATCCGCCTGTTCAGTTAATTCTATTGCTTTTTTCATTGCTTTTCGAAACGAAACTCGATTCTTTAATTGCCCCGCTATAAATTCTCCAAGAATATTAGGTTGTCCATAAGGGCTTGGAATTCTTGTCACAGTAATGTTGAGTTTTTGGTTCAAACAGTTCAGTTCTTTTTGTATATTCCTCTGCAATTCTTCAACTCTTCGGATTCCACCGTCTAGTAATAACTTAGGGAATCCCATATAGATTATGACTTGAATCAGATCAATTCTTTTTCGAATTTCTATGCGTGCAATTCCCTCGACACCATAGGATATTCTCATATTTTTTTGTATATAATTTTTGATACAATGTCGTATTTTTTGATCTTCTTGCAGACCTAGGGAATATTTCTTTGGGTGTGCAAACCAAACAGAATGATGACTTTGGGTTGTACCAAGTCTGAAACCGAGTGGATTTATTTTTTGTCCCATAATCCCCCACTATTATACATAGAATAATCCGTCATATCTTCGTACTTCTTTTTTTTTCATTCATCTTTTTTAAGCATAAGAGATATTCTTTATTTTCGTCATACTCATACCAAGACGTATCTTTCAACACAATTCTTATATGGCAAGCGGTTCTTTTTATTGGATAACCCCGCCCCCGAGCTTGAGGTTTCAATTTTTTTACAGTAGTACCCTTGCTAACTTCGGCTTTACTAATAACTAAACTTGTTTTCTTGAAATCCCAATTGTGGCTAGCATTTGCTGCTGCGGAATAAACCAATTTACAAATTGGATAACACACTCG